ATTTTTTCCAATAAATTCTTATCTTGCTAATGATATAGATTCATATCAGGATCTGTAAGTGTAAAGCCTCAGTAAAAGAGTAAAGAAAAAAAAGACCCTTTTCATTGAAAAATGGATTATCTAATTGATTTGGAAATAATGAAAAGATTATTAGTAATCCATACCGTTCTTGTAAAAGTGCATATGGATATCAATCAATATATCATTCGCGTCTCTGTTCCAATCTGTTACAAAACAACAATTCGAATCTAAAATAGACACCGAAAGTAGTTGAATGAAATTATAAGAATATGTATACTGGATATTTTCTTTTTTATGTTATTTCCCTGGGATTGTAGTTCAATTGGTCAGAGCACCGCCCTGTCAAGGCGGAAGCTGCGGGTTCGAGCCCCGTCAGTCCCGACGGATACAAATCCAATAAAAAAAAAATACATCAATTTATTTTTCCATTTTTCTGTGATTTTTCTGTGAAAGGGAGTACAAGAGGGGAGTACAAATAGTAGAATTTCATTCCCAATAGGAATCCCTCTTCTTTTTTTTTTTCATTTCTCTTCTATTGTTTGTTTGGGTTTGTTTAGAACCAATGGTAAGTGGAAAGGCAGTTAGATGATACTTCATCAGATGATTGTACAAGGAAAGCGCTAGATTTTATATTTTAGAAAATAAAGAGTGGAAAAAAAGAAAAATATAAATAAAAATATAGTAAAAGAATTTTTGATTGGATAAGAAATCAACTTTTGAATTCGGTATGGATAAAAGATCTTCCTATGTTATACTATTCAATTCTTGACGATGAATCGATTTGATAGCTCAAATATTGTTATTCATGATATTGATCCGATTTGATTCCACGAAATGGAATTCATCCCGTTGAATTTACAGACAAAAGATTTATCATCTCTATGGGATTAAATCCCGAGTTATTGCGAATTAAAGAAAAATGATACGATCAAATTATGGAAGTAAATATTCTCGCATTTATTGCTACTGCACTGTTCATTTTAATTCCTACTGCTTTTTTACTTATAATATACGTAAAAACTGTAAGTCAAAGTGATTAATTTGAATTCAACTTGATTTTTTAGTTCTTATCAATGATTGATTGAAGAGAAGAAAAAACGAAAAGGATTCCAATTTCGCATCTTAAATGAAATGAGCGAACTAGAATCAACAGTATTCTATGAGATACTCGATAGTATGGTAGAAATCAAATTTCTACCATACTATCTAATATTCTTCTTGTACTGTATAAAGTTTACTGTATAAAGATACAGGTTAATTTAATATATATCAATCGACGTTATTATCTTCATATATATAGATATCAATTACGTATATAATGTACATAGTGTCGTGTTCCAATTTTATTTCTTTGCTTCATCTATTTCTATTTGATTTGTGTTGATTCCAATCAATCTGAAAAAATCGAAAGACAACTCTTACGATTAGAATTCCTAGATTTCGTATTCTTTTGAATATGAATTCCGATATCCATTGAAAGAAAAAATAAAATTGATAAAAAAATCAAAGAAATAATAATAATATAAGAATAATATAAGGGGTAAGTGCGCAATATACGACTCGCCCAAGCCAATATTTTATTATATGTAGTAATTATATGTAGTATCTCATTGGACAACTACTATGTCGTATGTTGTTTCCCATAAAAAATTTGTATCCAGTAATGGAATAACAGAACTTTTTTCTTTTCTCTTTGAAAAGGAAAGACAGAAAAAAAGTCAAAAGGGTTCCGCAGTAAGAGTTGGTTCGTCAAAATAGAAAATTTATAAATAATTTTATTGGATTTTATTTTATTGGAATAAATTCCCTACCATTTGTATTCCTTTTACTTTTGTAATACGAACATGGAAATAATTGAAATATTTGTTTGATTGAAAGAGTTCATATATTATTCATAGAATACATTACTCCACTAGAATCCAATAAAATTTCAAAATAAAGATATTTTTGATTTCAATTTCAAAATGTGAAATAGTGAAATAAAAAAAAAGGCTTTGCAGAACGATCTCTAAAAAAAATTGATACAGTTTTATTCCTAAATTCCTAAACTCAATTAGTAGGACTTTTAAAGTCCACTTCTTCCCCATACTACGAGTGAAAGAGAAAAGGTAAAGACTACCATTAAAGAAGCCCAAGCAAGACTTACTATATCCATGTAAATTATGTCCTCGATCTCTATGAAGGAATTATTCAATTAGTGCTCATTAATAATAATAGAATCCCTGGCGTAGAGTCAAAAGGGATTTTGATTCAACATCATTGATGAAACAATCCAATAAATCCAATTATAACAAGTGTATAAGATTTCTAATATAATCGAAAAACAGTAAGCACAAGCAAAATACCCAGAGACGGCCTTTGAAATATCAAAGGAATGTTAATAACATATAAGAATAATAAGACTTATTCTTTCTTTTATTCTTTTGTTGTCCTTCATTTCATTAAGTAAAATAGAAAATATATAATATTAAGATATTAA